AACGATAAATTGAATCATCAAAAATTTGGAGCGTGAAGTGCAATTAGATCCATTTTTGAGGGGATTCATATTACTATTATCAATTAGAATAATTTATGGTTGGCTTGGTTGGACTAAAAAAATGAAGTATCCAGGCTCCGTTTAGAAAAAACCCAATTGGATTGGTAAGATATCTATGATTGCTATTCATATTTTTTCTTTGTAATTTGTAAAGAGATCCTAATTGTCAAGCAAAGTTATCTCAACTCTAATAAATACTTGTATAAAATGAATTGAAAAAAAAAAGAAATACAAAAAGAAATGGTAATGGGAGCATTTGTCCTATATGTACAAATCCAAATCGGGCGGATCTTTACCCGGAGTAGAGCATAAACCTAAAAAGATGAAACAGACCCATTCAGGAACAAGAAAATACCATCGCGGTTTGGATTAAATCTCGATGAAAGAATACATCAATGAGAAGTTAATTCGATAAGTTTAATGACCCTTTCTTATAACTTCTAATTTTATACTGGAAAATCGAAAATAGAAATATAAAAAAGGAGTCAAAACTCCTCTTTATTGAAAAATCGAAGAAAAGCCCTTTCGTTAGAAGTAAGAAAGAACCTTTCTAGAAAAAAAGAAAGAGGACTGGAATCTATACATTGATTCACAATTTTTTTGAACCGTATGCATCAAAAGGTGCATGTACGGTTCCTAAGGAATACAATTTTACCCTAATCAACCGACTTTATCGAGAAAGATTACTTTTTTTAGGCCAAGGTATTAATAGCGAGATTTCGAATCAACTTATTGGTCTTATGGTATATCTCAGTATCGAGGATGAGACCAAAGAGCTGTATTTGTTTATAAACTCTCCTGGGGGCTGGGTAATACCTGGGGTGGCTATTTATGATACTATGCAATTTGTGCGACCAGATGTCAATACAGTATGCATGGGATTAGCCGCTTCAATGGGATCTTTTATCCTGGTCGGAGGAGAAATTACCAAACGTCTAGCATTCCCTCACGCTTGGCGCCAATGAGGTTTTTATTTGAGAGAAAAAAGAAGACTATGCCTTCGCCATATGAATACTAAGTAATAATAGCATGGCACTTCGAATTCGATATGAGAAATTTTTGTATTGTTTTTTTTTCAAAACATTAGATTCTGTATCGAGAGAGTAGTATGAGATAAGGGGTATTTCCGATTTTCTCTTATCTATCGGGAGTTCGGTTCAGCGTCACAAACTTTTTTGTTTTCATACCGTAGAGTTCTTAACAATATTTATGTTATGAAAGAGTACGAAAAAAAAAAATATTTTTTCCTTATTTGATCGGATTAAAAAGAAACTTTGGGATTGCTGAATCACAGACAAAAAAAAGAAAAAAGAAACATATAAAGCAACGGAGCCATCATAGTATTTTTTAACTCCTCCGAAAGGAAGGATGGCAATTTGATTATTTACCCATTGGAGTCTGATAGATTCTATTTTTCTCTTTCTTCAATAGAAAGGAGGGGGGTCAATTTTCTTTTAGAGCCGTATGCACAAAAGATGCCTGTACGGTTGTTCAATTCTATCTTTTTTCTATTCTTTATCTTTCTTTTCTCTTTGCTTTATCATGCGAGATAGGAGAAGCTTTTATTTTGTTATATCATCAGGGTAATGATGCATCAACCTGCTAGTGGTTTTTATATGGCACAAGTAACCGAATGTGTCGTGGAAGCGGAAGAACTGCTGAAACTGCGTGAAACCCTCACAGGGGTTTATGTACAACGAACGGGCAAACCCTTCTGGGTTGTATCCGAAGATATGGAAAGAGATGTTTTTATGTCAGCAACAGAAGCACAAGATTATGGAATTGTTGATCTTGTAGCGATTCAATGAAAATAACATGGATTTCGCGCAAATCACAGATTTGCGATTTTATCTTCGAATTGAATATTCTATTAAATTGAATATTCTATTAAATAGAAGTAATTCATCATCATTCGGTTAGGATCAATCTAAACCAACCCATCATATTATGTATACGATTCAACATGCCAACTATTAAACAACTTATTAGAAATACAAGACAGCCAATCAGAAATGTCACGAAATCCCCCGCTCTTCGGGGGTGCCCTCAGCGTCGAGGAACATGTACTAGGGTGTATGTGCGACTCGTTTAGATCATGAGCTGGCACAAAAGAAAGAAAACGACTTTTACAGTATCAATGATCAGTACCGGTGAATGGGATAGGATGGAAAAAGGAACTCCATTCATTATTAAAAAAAAACTCTATCATATCCCTCTATTGTGTATGAAGTTTATGGTTTCCGTTGGTGTAAATCCAATCACCTGAATTTAAGATGATAAGAAATTCTCCATTGGTAACAAATGGTTATCCATTAAGCGGAGGAAATCTTATTTTAAAAGCATAAAACATAAAGATTAGTTAGGCTCCCAATCTGGCAAGAACGGACTAAGAGGGTCAGCTACCCAGCAAACTTTCATAATTAAATACCGTTACTGTATA